TTGATGTATTGTTTCATCGATATTAAAATCACGATGTCATTGTCTTGTTCCTGAATGGGCCCTTTCAATTCTTTTAGGTTCATGGTCTACCCCGGGAAAAGATCTGTCCGAATTCTATTTGCACATATAGGACAAATGGTCTCAGTACCATTTTTTTGTTATGACTTCTTTTTTTTTGTTAATTTTGTGTCTTGCTTTCCCAAAACTATTTGATGTATTCATCATACTATTCCGTTGGTCGGCAATTTGGGATCACTACTATCACTACTATAGTAATAGTAGGTATAAAGTAATAGTAGGTATAAGAATCATTTATGATACAAGTGGTAATCATACATATATTATATTAACAATTTGTTATCGATTTGGTATTTTCTGAACGGAGCCTGGATACTTTATTTTATCAGTCCAAGTAAACCATAAATTCTTCTAAATTGATAATATTGATCCCCAATATAAAATAAATTGATCTAATTGCACTTCACGCTCCGAATGATTGATTGATGCCTCACTCAATACAATATCTCTTGGGCGAAACAGAGGATATCTCGATCAGGGGAGAGAACGGGTAAATCCCATATGACCCAATATGTCTGACAAGTCGCACTATACGTCAACCCAAACCGCATCTTCCTCTCCAGGACTCCGAAAAGGTACTTTTGGAACACCAATGGGCATTAAATTAAAGAAAAAAATTGAGTACTATACTTCACTTTAATATGGAAACGTAACAATCAATGGTTTATTGTCTTCATCCCTTTTTTCTCTTTATTCTATTTGATACATAGATTGGAAAGTTTATAGAGTAAGACAGAATGAATAAAGAAAAAATTTGAACGAAGAAATCGATCGTTCGAATGATAAACAAGTATCTATCCATTCGTTCCCCAAAAATGGGACCAATCCTCCCATTGCGTATTGGTACTTATCGGGTATAGAATAGATCTGCTTCTCTTTGTTCTTACGAACTAAATTGTTCCATTATTTTCACGTTATTTTCAATGGAATGGAATAAATATTAATCCTTTCTGATACGGAATCTACTGAAAAGGTTAGGTACATGGTTAGTATATATAGTCTTTTCCAATGCGATAAAATAAAGTGGCATAGTGTCTATTTTTCTTTGATAAAGAGGTATTTCCATGGGTTTACCTTGGTATCGTGTTCATACTGTCGTATTGAATGATCCCGGTCGATTGCTTTCTGTTCATATAATGCATACAGCTCTAGTTTCTGGTTGGGCTGGTTCGATGGCTTTATATGAATTAGCGGTTTTTGATCCCTCTGATCCCGTTCTTGATCCGATGTGGAGACAAGGTATGTTCGTTATACCCTTCATGACTCGTTTAGGAATAACCAATTCGTGGGGCGGTTGGAGTATTTCAGGAGGAACTATAACAAATCCGGGTATTTGGAGTTATGAAGGTGTGGCAGGGGCACACATAGTGTTTTCCGGTTTGTGCTTCTTGGCAGCTATCTGGCATTGGGTATATTGGGACCTAGAAATATTCTGTGATGAACGTACGGGAAAACCTTCTTTGGATTTGCCCAAGATCTTTGGAATTCATTTATTTCTCTCAGGGGTAGCTTGCTTTGGCTTTGGCGCATTTCATGTAACAGGTTTGTATGGTCCTGGAATATGGGTGTCCGATCCTTATGGACTAACTGGAAAAGTACAATCTGTAAATCCAGCGTGGGGCGCGGAAGGTTTTGATCCTTTTGTTCCGGGAGGAATAGCCTCTCATCATATTGCAGCGGGTACATTGGGCATATTAGCAGGCCTATTCCATCTTAGTGTTCGTCCGCCTCAACGTCTATACAAAGGATTACGTATGGGCAATATTGAAACTGTACTTTCCAGTAGTATCGCTGCTGTTTTTTTTGCAGCTTTTGTTGTTGCTGGAACTATGTGGTATGGTTCAGCAACTACCCCAATCGAATTATTTGGTCCTACTCGTTATCAGTGGGATCAGGGATACTTTCAGCAAGAAATATATCGAAGAGTTAGTGCCGGGCTAGCCGAAAATCTTAGTTTATCGGAAGCTTGGTCTAAAATTCCCGAAAAATTAGCTTTTTATGATTATATTGGTAATAATCCGGCAAAGGGGGGATTATTCAGAGCAGGCTCAATGGACAATGGGGATGGAATTGCTGTTGGATGGTTAGGACACCCCGTCTTTAGAGATAAAGAAGGGCGCGAGCTTTTTGTACGTCGTATGCCTACTTTTTTTGAAACATTTCCGGTAGTTTTGGTAGATGAAGACGGAATTGTGAGAGCTGATGTTCCTTTTAGAAGGGCAGAATCAAAGTATAGTGTTGAACAAGTAGGTGTTACTGTTGAGTTCTATGGTGGCGAACTTAATGGAGTAAGTTATTCTGATCCTGCTACTGTGAAAAAATATGCTAGACGTGCCCAATTAGGTGAAATTTTTGAATTAGATCGGGCTACTTTGAAATCCGATGGTGTTTTTCGTAGCAGTCCAAGGGGTTGGTTCACTTTTGGGCATGCTACGTTTGCTTTGCTCTTCTTTTTCGGACACATTTGGCATGGCGCTAGAACCTTGTTCAGAGATGTTTTTGCTGGTATTGATCCAGATTTGGATGCTCAAGTGGAATTTGGAGCATTCCAAAAACTTGGAGATCCAACTACAAGGAGACAAGTAGTCTGATACGACATTGTTGTGGTATCTTTCGCCTCTATTTTTTTTTATTTGACATTGGGTATCAGAGAAATCTTGACTTGAATCACCATCTTTTCTTTGACTTTTTTTCTTTCTTTATATGATATGGTAAATGATCCCAAATGAATAGGTGTGGAAGCTATAATTGTAAACCACGATCGAATCCATGGAAGCATTGGTTTATACATTCCTTTTAGTCTCGACTTTAGGGATAATTTTTTTCGCTATCTTTTTTCGAGAACCACCTAAGGTTCCGACTAAAAAAATGAAATAACCTTTCGAAATAATTTAATTGAAGTAATGAGCCTCCCATATTGGGAGGCTCATTACTTCAACTAGTCCCCGTGTTCTTCGAATGGATCTCTTAGTTGTTGAGAGGGTTGCCCAAAAGCGGTATATAAGGCGTACCCAGTAAAGCTTACAAGTAAACCAGATATGGAGATGGCGACTAGGGTTGCTGTTTCCATTTTTAGATAATTTCAAGATCACAATGGATCTACGATAAGATCGTTTATTTACAACTACAACGGAATAGTATACAAAGTCAACAGATCTCAACCAATCATTAAATAGGATTTATGGCTACACAAACCGTTGAGGATAGTTCTAGATCTGGGCCAAGACGAACTACTGTAGGGGATTTATTGAAACCATTGAATTCGGAATATGGTAAAGTAGCTCCGGGATGGGGGACTACACCACTTATGGGGGTCGCAATGGCTCTATTTGCGATATTCCTATCTATTATTTTGGAAATTTATAATTCTTCCGTTTTACTGGATGGAATTTCAATGAGTTAGGTTTATAAGAACTATGAAGTCCTAGTCTTTCAATCAAAGAAAAAATTACTTTAGACTTGGATTTCTAGACCATTCTATTCTGGTAGTTCGACCGTGGAATTTATTTGTTTCGGTATTTCCGGAATATGAGTGTGTGACTTGTTATAATTGATCCTATTGATAATACATAGAATGGACCTGTTATCTCTATCAAGATGATTCTACCTCGTCGGATATTTATTCTAGTATCTGGAGCACGGAATATATAGAATAGATCAAGAAAAGAAATATTTGAACTATGATTCATACCTACTATTTATTCAGACCTCGCAACCGGACTCAAAAAAATTCAAATAGGTATTTCCTAAATCAAACGAATTTTATTCCTTCAGATTTATTTTGACCGAAGGATAACTCTTTCTCTAGATTTTGTTGAGTCATTACATCCATTCATTCAATAAGTGATCATCAAAGGTTCTTACTCAGAGAACCTTTGAGTTTAGCTTGAGGCTAAATCATCGTGGTTCTAGTATGAATCTGAGGTTTCAATTGATTCATAGGGTCTCAACAAGAGAATTCCTATCAATAGTAAAACAAGAGTAAATCCGCAGTACGCACAAAAAAAAACAATAAATCAAATAACAAATAAAAAATAGGGAAGAGAAGATTCAAGAGGCCTGTAACGATCAACATAAAGAAAGACAGATGAGCCAACTTGATATTTTTTGGCATTATCATCACAAAGAAGAGATTCCGGATTTTTGTTACTTCGTATCTTCGAGGCAAATCGAATCAAGTGGTTAATGAAGTTTTTAACTTTCTATTATATATCCGTTGAAATCAGTATTTGTGTGTTTCCGCTTGAGCCGTACGAGATGAAATTCTCATATACGGTTCTCAGAGGGGGAGTTCCATTGGGTTACCTATCTCAATAAAGTATATGATTGGTTTGAGGAACGTCTTGAGATTCAGGCGATTGCAGATGATATAACTAGTAAATATGTTCCTCCTCATGTCAACATATTTTATTGTTTAGGGGGGATCACACTTACTTGTTTTCTAGTACAAGTAGCTACGGGTTTTGCTATGACTTTTTACTATCGTCCAACCGTTACAGAGGCTTTTTCCTCTGTTCAATACATCATGACTGAGGCCAACTTTGGTTGGTTAATCCGATCAGTTCATCGATGGTCAGCAAGTATGATGGTTCTCATGATGATCCTGCACGTATTTCGTGTGTATCTCACAGGTGGATTTAAAAAACCTCGCGAATTAACTTGGGTTACGGGTGTGGTTTTGGCTGTATTGACTGCATCTTTTGGTGTAACTGGTTATTCCTTACCTCGGGACCAAATTGGTTATTGGGCAGTAAAAATCGTGACAGGCGTACCTGAAGCTATTCCTGTAATAGGATCGCCTTTAGTAGAGTTATTACGTGGAAGTGCTAGTGTGGGCCAATCCACTTTAACTCGTTTTTATAGTTTACACACTTTTGTATTGCCTCTCCTTACTGCCGTATTTATGTTAATGCACTTTCCAA